TTCAAGACTCGCTCGTTTTTCATTAACAATCTTAATGATTGGATCATATGCTTCATTGGAATTCTGATGAGAAAGAAAAAAGAAATAGTAAAATGATTTTTTCTTCATTGAATGACTATTCATCTATTAGTATTAGGTTTTCCTAAAATAGGGGGCAGAAAGAATCTATGGAAAAATGTTGGTTCAATTCGATGTTGTCTAACAAGAAGTTAGAACATAGGTGTGGACTAAGTAAATCAATGGATAGTCTTGATGCTCTTGGACATACCAGTGGAAGTGAAGAAACTCTTCTAAATGATGCGGAGAAAAAGATCCCTAGTAGGGACAGTTATAGTTTCAGTAATATTCATTATCTAAATTATTTATTTGATAGCAGGAATATTTGGAGTTTGATCTCTGATCATACTTTTTTAGTTAGAAATAGTAATGGTGACACTTATTCTGTATATTTTGATATTGACAATCATATTTTTGATATTGACGATCTTGACAATGCTAGCTCTTTTTTGAGTGAACTAGAGATTCTTTTTCCTAGTTATTTGAATAGTGGGTCTAATAGTAGTAATTACTACTATTATTATTCCATGTATGATACTCAATCTAATTGGAATAATCATATTAATAGTTGCATTGACAGTTATCTTCGTTTTGAAATCAGTCTTAATAGTGACATTTACAGTGGTATCGACAGTTACATTTCTAGTTTCATTTGTGCGGAAAGTACAAATAGTATTGAAAGTGGAAATCCTAGTGTCAAAACTAGTAGCAGTTCTTTCAATATAAGAGAAAAATCTAATGATTTCGATATAAATACAAAATACAAACAGTTATGGGTTCAATGCGAGAATTGTTATGGATTAAATTATAAAAAATTTTTTAGTTCAAAAATGAATATTTGTGAACACTGCGGATATCATTTGAAAATGAATAGTTCAGATAGAATCGAACTCTTTATTGATCCTGGCACTTGGGAGCCTATGGACGAAGATATGGTCTCTATGGACCCCATTGAATTTCATTCAGAGGAGGAACCTTATATAGATCGCATCTCTTTTTATCAAATAAAAACGGGTTTAACTGAAGCTGTTCAAACGGGTGTAGGTCAACTAAATAGTATTCCCATAGCAATGGGAGTTATGGATTTTCAGTTTATGGGAGGTAGTATGGGATCTGTAGTAGGTGAGAAAATCACCCGTTTGATTGAGTATGCTACTAATCGATCTCTACCTATCATTATTATGTGTGCTTCTGGAGGAGCACGCATGCAAGAAGGGAGTTTGAGCTTGATGCAAATGGCTAAAATATCTTCTGCTTTATATGATTATCAATCAAATACAAAGTTATTCTATGTATCAATCCTTACATCTCCTACAACTGGCGGAGTTACAGCAAGTTTTGGTATGTTGGGAGATATCATTATTGCTGAACCTAATGCCTACATTGCGTTTGCGGGTAAAAGAGTAATTGAACAAACATTGAAAAAGACAGTACCTGACGGTTCACAAACGGCTGAGTATTTATTCCATAAGGGCTTATTCGACCCAATCGTACCACGTAATCTTTTAAAAGGTGTTCTGAATGAGTTATTTCAGCTACACGGTTTCCTTCCCTTGAATGAAGATTCAAAATAAATAAATATTCAAATAAAAAATGATCAGAATATAGAAGTTCTTTCTATTTAGCGAGAACTCCCGTTTTTCACTAGGAATCCATGTTTGTTGGATAAGATTGGTTAAAGTCGGAAACTCCTAAGAAACTCGTTTCTATCTTTCTTTTCAAAAAAAAAAGGTGTTTTGAAAGGAAAGATAGAAAGACGATGAAGATAAGGATGGGAGAAGAAGAATCCAATTTCTGAAAGCAGGATTCTCATACATATTCGTGATTCTCATACATATTCGTGTATAAAGAGGAATAAGTACGCTTCGTTTAGTTCTACATTCGTTATTGATTATGAAATATTTCATATGAATATTATCTGAATATTCTTTCTAATAGATAGACTTATCATAAGATATCTTTCTAATTATAATAGAAATATGAAATCGAGGTACCCATTCTATGATAGATTTGAACTTTCCCTCTATTTTTGTTCCTTTAGTGGGCCTAGTCTTTCCGGCAATCGCAATGGCTTCTTTATCTCTTTATGTTCAAAGAAATAAGATTGTCTAAATATGATGGGACCAAATCTCATCAATTTATTTCAACACTAGATCATCATACAGATACTTTTTTTTAATGTAATAGGGTAGGATATATGCTATGTGGACTTTCCGAAAAAAAATGTAAGAGTTGTTTTGTTATGTATACCGTTGTTATGTATATCGATGGATAATATACGCATTAATGCATGTATATGCAGTTATAGCTTAATCAATTAAATGATTAAATTCAAAATGATCCGCAAATCTTTTTTGAAAAATCTTTGAAATAGAAACTCAATGTATCTAACCAATTATTTCTAATGGTTCCTGCCGGAATGCTGCTAGTTAATGAAAGTTATTTAGGGATCAAGCAATAAAAGTCGAGTCAAATCCATTTGGGTTATTCTATCAATTCCAATCGAATGCAACTGGATCTAGTATAGTATGAATTGGCGATCAGAACATATATGGATAGAACTTATAACGGGGTCTCGAAAAACAAGTAATTTTTGCTGGGCCTGTATCCTTTTTTTAGGTTCACTAGGATTCTTAGTGGTTGGAACTTCCAGTTATCTTGGTAAAAATATGATATCCGTATTTCCGTCTCAGCAAATTCTTTTTTTCCCCCAAGGGATCGTGATGTCTTTCTATGGAATCGCAGGTCTATTCATTAGTTCTTATTTGTGGTGCACAATTTCATGGAATGTAGGTAGTGGTTATGACCGATTTGATAGAAAAGAAGGGATAATGTCCCTTTTTCGTTGGGGATTTCCTGGAATAAATCGTCGCATCTTCCTTCGTATCTTTCTGAAAGATATCCAATCAATCAGAATGGAGGTGAGAGAGGGTCTTTTTCCTCGTCGTGTCCTTTATATGGAAATCAGGGGCCAAGGAGCCATTCCGTTGACCCGTACTGATGAGAATTTGACTCCACGAGAAATTGAACAAAAAGCTGCCGAATTGGCCTATTTCTTACGCGTCCCCATTGAAGTATTTTGAAATGAACTAAAGAAACTAAAGAATAAATATCAGCATGAGAGAAGGAACTTAATACATCTATTAGGAGAACGTATATGGAACAATATTAATAAAACCTAAAAATCTAATAGAATTAATCAAATAAAATAGATTAAGGAGATTTGTACACAAAAACAAAAATAGGAAAAGATCCATAGGTTCGATACCTTCTTCTTGTTATATAATTTTATATAATTCGTGCTTCATAGAAATCTCAGAGATAGAATCGACGAATGAAAAAGGTTCATTAACAATTTACATCACGGATACAGAATGAAAAAAAAGAAAGCATTGGCTTCCCTCCCATATCTTGTGTCTATACTCTTTTTGCCCTGGTGGGTTTCTCTCTCATTTAAGAAATGTCTAGAAACTTGGGTTCTTAATTGGTGGAATACCAGGCAATCCGAAATCCTTTTGAATGATATTCAAGAGAAAAATGTTCTAGAAAAATTTATGGAATTAGAAGAACTATTCCTGTTGGACGAAATGATAAAGGAGTACTCGGAAACACATATGCAAAGGTTTCGTATAGGAATGCACAAGGAAACAATACAATTGGTCCAAAGACAAAATGAATCTCATTTCCATATAATTTTGCATTTCTCTACAAACCTAATCTGTTTCGCTATACTAAGTGGTTATTTTTTTCTGGGTAATGAAGAACTTTTCATTCTAAATTCTTGGATTCAGGAATTTCTCTATAACTTAAGTGATACAATCAAAGCTTTTTCAATTCTTTTAGTTACTGATTTATGGATCGGGTTTCACTCAACCCATGGTTGGGAACTAATGATTGGTTCGATCTACAACGATTTTGGATTGGCTCAGAATGATCAGATTATATCTGGTCTTGTTTCCACTTTTCCAGTGATTCTAGATACAATTGTGAAATATTGGATCTTCCATTTTTTAAATCGTGTATCTCCTTCGCTTGTAGTAATTTATCATTCAATGAATGAATAAGAATGAATAATTCATTATTTGATATCAATCAAATCAGAATCTTTCTTCGTGTATAAAGAAATCATTTTTCATCTTACTTATTCTTTATACTTCTACCTTTTCAACTCAAGGTATTCATACTATATTCCACCAGTACAATTATTTCAGTACAATCAATACAATGGCAAACTTGTGGATAGGGAATTCTACTGGTTACCTATCAAATTTATTGTAGAAATTCCGGGGATCAATGATTGGACCATGCAAAATAGAAAGACTTTTTCTTGGGTAAAAGAACAGATGACTCGATCCATTTTTGTATTGATCATGATATATGTAATAACTCGAGCATCTATTTCAAATGCATATCCCATTTTTGCGCAGCAGGGATATGAAAATCCACGAGAAGCAACTGGGCGAATTGTATGTGCCAATTGCCATTTAGCTAATAAGCCCGTGGATATTGAAGTTCCGCAAGCTGTACTTCCTGATACTGTATTTGAAGCAGTTGTTCGAATTCCTTATGATATGCAACTGAAACAAGTTCTTGCTAATGGTAAAAAAGGAGCTTTGAATGTAGGAGCTGTTCTTATTTTACCCGAGGGATTCGAATTAGCTCCCCCCGATCGTATTTCTCCCGAAATGAAAGAAAAGATGGGCAATCTTTCTTTTCAGTGTTATCGTCCTAATAAAAGAAATATTCTTGTGATAGGTCCTGTTCCCGGTCAGAAATATAGTGAAATCGTCTTTCCTATTCTTTCCCCCGACCCTGCTACGAAAAAAGACGTTTACTTCTTAAAATATCCCATATATGTAGGTGGGAACAGAGGAAGGGGTCAGATTTATCCTGATGGTAGCAAGAGTAACAATACAGTTTATAATGCTACATCTGCTGGTATA